AATGAGATGCCTGACAAAAGGGCTATTTTGATAAAATAGATCATGTGGTGACACTCTTATTACACATCCTGGAATCAAACCAGTCCGATAGAATCAAAATCTATTGTACATCTTATACCAAAGTATAAAAAAAATAGTAAGCTAAAAAAATAAAGCTTATGGGTTCATACCCCATCTATGGAAAAAAATCCCTATTTTACTGAAAAAAATATACAAATTAATATTTTTAACAATAGTAATCACCGGAACATTAATTTCTATTTCCTCTTACTCCTGAATAGGAATATGAATAGGATTGGAGATCAATCTCTTATCAATAATGCCCCTAATAAGAGATAATAAATCCCCACATTCTACTGAATCTTCCTTAAAATACTTCATTATTCAAGCACTAGCTTCAATAATCTTATTATTTAGAATTATTGCAGCCTCAACATCATCTATCTTTTCAATAAACAATGAAATCATATTAATCATAAATTCTGCGTTAATAACCAAAATAGGAATAGCCCCGTTCCATTTTTGGTTTCCAGAAATTATTGATGGACTAAATTGATTAAATTGTTTTATTATACTAACTTGACAAAAAATTGCTCCCATACTGCTGATAATTACAAACATAGCAAGAATGTCCTTTATCAACATAATCATCTTAATTTCAATAACAATCGGCGGAATCATAGGTTTAAATCAAACCAGATTACGAAAAATTTTAGTTTACTCATCAATTAATCACATAGGATGGATAATAATAGCCCTATCAACAAATGAAACAATTTGATGAATTTATATAATGACTTACACCCTTATTTCAATAATCTTAATTTATCAATTCAACTCAAATAAAATTTTTACTATCAGGCAATTAATTCCATCAATAAAATTAAACACAACAAACAAAATTTCAAGAATAATCAACTTTTTCAGTTTAGGAGGACTACCTCCTTTCATTGGTTTCTTGCCAAAATGATTGGTTATCAACAAAATAATTGAAAATAATTTTATTGCCACAACTATCATCGCTGTCATATTAACATTGATTACTCTCTACTTTTATTCACGAATTATATTCCCAACATTTACAATAAACGAAACAACCAGAAATATCAGTAAGCCAAAAAATGAAGTCTGATTAATCAACATATTCAACTCAATTAACTTGTTAGGTTTGCCGCTTTGTACAATTATGACCAGGTTACTCTAAGGATTTAAGTTAAATAAACTATTAACCTTCAAAGTTAAAAATAAATTTATATTTAAGCCTTAGAGTTAACACCTTTAAATTTGCAATTTAAAATCATAATTGAATACAAGGCCTGATGGGGGAAATAATTCATGACTAAATTTACAATTTAGCGCCTAAAATTCAGCCACCCCAACGAATAAATGGCTATTTTCGACAAACCACAAGGACATTGGAACATTATATTTCATTTTCGGAGCATGATCAGGAATAGTTGGAACCTCCTTAAGTGTACTAATTCGGTCAGAATTAGGAAACCCCGGAGCCTTAATCGGTGACGATCAAATTTATAACGTCATCGTTACAGCCCATGCATTCATCATAATTTTCTTTATGGTTATACCAATCATAATCGGGGGATTCGGCAATTGATTAGTCCCCCTAATACTTGGAGCTCCAGACATAGCATTCCCTCGAATAAACAATATGAGATTCTGATTACTACCCCCCTCTTTAACCTTGCTCATCATAAGAAGCATGGTAGAAAGTGGTGCCGGAACAGGATGAACAGTTTACCCTCCGCTATCAGCAAACATAGCCCACAGAGGAGCATCGGTTGATCTCGCAATTTTCAGATTACACCTTGCTGGTATCTCTTCCATTTTAGGAGCAGTAAATTTTATCACTACCGTGATTAATATACGACCAGTAGAAATAACGTTTGACCGAATACCTTTATTTGTGTGATCAGTTGCAATTACTGCACTTCTCCTATTACTTTCATTACCAGTCCTAGCCGGAGCTATTACAATACTTCTAACAGACCGAAACATAAATACCTCATTTTTTGATCCAGCAGGAGGTGGTGACCCTATTCTATACCAGCATTTATTTTGATTCTTTGGCCACCCCGAAGTTTACATTTTAATTCTCCCTGGATTCGGTATAATTTCCCACATCATCAGTCAAGAAAGTGGAAAAAAGGAAACATTTGGCGCCTTAGGAATAATTTATGCAATAATAGCAATTGGGTTACTAGGATTTATTGTATGAGCACATCATATATTCACTGTTGGAATAGATGTTGACACACGAGCCTACTTCACTTCAGCAACTATAATTATTGCAGTTCCAACTGGAATCAAAGTATTTAGTTGATTAGCTACAATACATGGAACCCAAATAAATTTCTCACCTGCTATATTATGAGCACTAGGCTTCGTTTTCTTATTTACAGTCGGAGGCCTAACAGGTGTTGTTCTAGCTAACTCATCAATTGATATCATCCTTCATGACACTTATTATGTAGTAGCTCATTTCCACTATGTCCTTTCAATAGGAGCTGTATTCGCCATCATAGGAGGAATAATCCTATGATACCCCTTATTTACAGGATTAACATTAAAAAATAAACTTTTAAAGATTCAATTTATTATCATGTTCATTGGTGTAAACCTAACCTTTTTCCCACAACATTTCTTAGGATTAAGAGGTATGCCTCGACGATACTCTGATTACCCAGATGCTTTTCTTACATGAAATATTATTTCCTCAATTGGGTCTATAATCAGATTAATCAGAATTTTAATGTTCATCATACTAATTTGAGAAAGTATATCATCAAATCGTAAAAACATTGTTAACATAAATATACCAACATCAATTGAATGATTACAACTAACTCCTCCTGCAGAACACAGATACTCTGAACTCCCTATCTTATCTAAGTTCTAATATGGCAGACTAGTGCAATGAACTTAAGATTCAAACATAAAGCTTACCCCTTTTTTTAGAATGGCTACATGAAACATAATTTCCACACAAGATAGAATTTCCCCCCTAATAGAACAATTAACGTTTTTTCACGATCACACAATAACAATTTTGGTAATAATCACAATAATGGTAGGATATTTAATATCCAGGCTATTTTTCAATAAATTCAATTACCGCCTTCTTTTAGAAGAACAAATAATTGAAACAATTTGAACAATTTTACCCGCTGTAATTTTAGTATTCATCGCCCTACCCTCTCTACGAATTTTATACATATTAGATGAAATCAAGACACCCTCAATTACTATTAAAACTATCGGTCATCAATGATATTGATCCTATGAATACACTGACTTTAAACAAAAAGAATTTGATTCATATATAAAAACTCCTGAAGACCTAAAAATCTTTAGATTCCGGCTTCTTGATGTAGACAATCGTATCATCGTTCCATTAAAATCAAAAATTCGTATAATAATTACTGCAGCTGACGTTATTCATTCTTGAACAATCCCATCCTTAGGAGTTAAAATAGATGCTACCCCAGGCCGTTTAAACCAAACCAGATTCTTAATCAATTCAACAGGTTTATCTTACGGTCAATGCTCAGAAATTTGCGGAGCAAATCATAGATTTATACCAATTGTAATCGAAAGAATCACTCCCAAGTTCTTCATTGAATGAATTAAATCATTAGATGACTGAAAACAAGTAATGGTCTCTTAAACCAATAAATAGTAAAGTAGTGCTTACTTCTAATGAAAAATTTAGTTAAACAATAACATCAACTTGTCAAGTTGAAATTATTATCTAAAATAATAATTTTTAATTCCACAAATAGCACCTCTTAGATGATCAATTTTATATTTAACATTTCTAACAACATTAACATTAACTTGCATTTTGAATTCCTATGCTATTAATCAAAAAATTAAAAAAAATGCCTTCCAAAAAAAAAGAATCTCAACTAACTGAAAATGATAAATAATTTATTTAGAACATTTGACCCTAGAACCCAAATTTTATCAATAAATTGAATAAGAATCATTCTACCCATCATCATAATCCCATCCTCATACTGAATTATTCAATCCCGAATTAACAAATTATGAAATCTAATTATCCTAAATCTCCATAAAGAATTCAAACTTTTAATAGGAAAAAGAAATACAGGTATAACTCTTATAATAATCAGACTTTTTACAACAATCCTAGCAACAAATTTTATAGGATTATTCCCCTATATTTTCACAACATCAAGCCATTTATGCTTCACCTTAACCTTAGCCTTACCATTATGAATCAGATTCATAATTTATGGATGATTTAATAAAACAATTCATATGCTATCCCATCTCGTACCCCAAGGTACACCCGCCGCACTTATATCATTTATAGTATGCATCGAAACAGTAAGAAATTGTATTCGTCCTGGTACTTTAGCTATTCGATTGACTGCTAATATAATTGCAGGTCACCTTTTATTAACTCTTTTAGGAAATACCGGCCCATTAATAAATACTTCAATAGTAAGAATCTTAATCATTACACAAATTATACTTCTAATTTTAGAATCTGCTGTTGCAATCATTCAATCATATGTATTCGCTGTTCTAAGAACACTATATTTTAGAGAAATTTAATGTCAAATAACAAAAATCACCCATTTCACTTAGTTGAAATTAGACCATGACCTATCCTTGGTGCTCTTTCTGCTATAACTATTATATCAGGAGCTATCGTCATATTTCACAAACTAAATAGAAATTTACTAATATTCGGTTTAATAACCACCTTATTAATTATATATCAATGATGACGAGACATCAGACGTGAAAGAACCTTTCAAGGACTACATACATTCACTGTTTCAATAGGAATACGTTGAGGAATAATTTTATTCATTGTATCAGAAATTTTATTTTTTGTATCATTCTTTTGAAGATTCTTTCACAGAGCACTGTCCCCTAATATCGAAATAGGAATAAATTGACCTCCTAAAGGACTATCACCTTTTAACCCCTTACAAATTCCTCTGTTAAACACAATAATTCTCCTATCATCAGGCATTTCAGTCACATGAGCGCACCATAGACTTATAGAAAACAATTTCAAAAAAGCATCAGAAGGCTTAATGATCACAATTATCCTAGGAATATATTTTACAATTCTCCAAGGTTATGAATACATTGAAGCACCATTCACCATTGCAGACTCAGCCTACGGTACAACTTTCTTTGTAGCAACAGGATTCCACGGCTTACATGTAATCATTGGAACAACTTTCTTAATAGTAAGACTAACTCGACACTTAATAAATCACTTTTCATCAATTCACCATTTTGGATTCGAAGCAGCAGCATGATATTGACATTTTGTAGACGTAGTTTGACTTTTCCTTTACATCTCAATTTATTGGTGAGGTAGATAATTTGTATATTATAAATATTATATTTGACTTCCAATCAAACGATCCTAAACTAGGTACAAATAATCATAATTATCGTTACAATAACATTATCAATTATTACACTATTGATTTTATTAATCTCCCTAAACTCAATCATCTCAAAAAAATCCTGAATAGACGCCGAAAAATCCTCTCCTTTTGAATGCGGATTTGACCCAAAATCCTCTGCCCGAATACCTTTCTCTATTCAATTTTTCATAATTACAATCATCTTCCTAATTTTCGATGTAGAAATTACAATTATTTTACCTATAATTAAAACTATAACAGAAATCAAAATTCAAGAAATCATAATTACCTTTAACATATTCTTAATAATTCTCTTATTAGGTACCTACCACGAATGAAACCAAGGAGCCTTAAATTGAGAAAAATTGGATAATAGTTAAATTTAACATTTAATTTGCAATTAAAAAATATCGGAATCGATTTATCTAAAAAAAATAAGAAGCAACTAATTGCAGCTAATTTCGACCTAGCCCTAGATTTATTAAAAATCCTTATTTAATTGAAACCAAAATAGAGGTATATCACTGTTAATGATAAAATTGAAACATATTCCAATTAAAGAAATATAAATAAACTAAGCTTCTAACTTAAGTTTCTAGCGAAATTCGTTAATATTTCTATTTATATAGTTTAAATAAAACATTACATTTTCATTGTAAAATTAGATATTTATCTTATAAATGTTTAAAAATCAATGATTACCCTAGCATCTTCAATGCCATGCTCTAAATTTAAGCTACATAAACAAATCATAAAATACATAAAAATAATCCACATAGATAAAATCAAAATTAAAGAAACAAACTTACCCAAAAATAAACTTCCCTTTAAAGAAGCTCTTCCTAATTTATTATAAATGTTTTGCCTCCCATAATATTCTAGCCAACCTTGATCAAACTGCGTAAATTTATAACCTAAAGAAAGAGGAAACTTTATTATACCAAAAGTAGAAATATAAGGTATAAACCACATAGAAGAAACAAAAGTAGTAAAAATAATAATTTTTTTAAAAACTATTTCATACCCCAAAGAAATTTTTGAAATTTCATAACCTATAATCGCACCTAACACAATAACTAATAAAGTTAACTTTTTCATAAATCTAGATAAACAAATTATATACATATCAAACATTAACAACCATGATAAAATTGAACCCATAATTAAAACTAAAAAAATCAACCCAAATATACCCTTTACTATAATTTCTCCCTCATAATTAACTCTATTATAGCTCAAAAAATTGAAAGACCCTCATAAAACATTATATATCAATCGAAAAGTATACCTAACTGTTAAACCAACTGAAACATAAAATATAAAATAAATAAATCAATTAAAAGACCTTATGGAAAAAAATTCTAAAATTAAATCCTTAGAATAAAATCCTGATAAAAAAGGAATCCCACATAAAGAAAAATTTGAAATACAAAAAAATCTACATACTAAAGGTATCTTAATAACCAAAGAACCTATATAACGAATATCCTGACAATTAATTAAATTATGAATCATTGCCCCAGCACATATAAATAATAAAGCCTTAAAAAGAGCATGAGTCAAGAGATGAAAAAAAGATAAATTTATATTACCAACAAATAAAATTCTTATCATCAAACCAAGCTGACTCAAGGTTGACAAAGCAATAATTTTTTTTAAATCAATCTCAAAATTAGCTCCTAAACCAGCCATAAACATAGTTAAACAAGATACCAATAACATAAATGAACTCATACCAGAACTAAAAGATGGACTAAATCGAATTATTAAATAAACCCCCGCAGTAACTAAAGTTCTAGAATGAACCAATGAAGAAACAGGTGTTGGCGCCGCTATAGCAGCCGGTAATCATGAAGAAAACGGAATCTGAGCACTTTTAGTAAAAGCCGCTAAACCGCATAATATTATAACCAACATTATTCTAAAATCCTTTCTCATCAAGTCATAATAAAACAGAAAATTTCAACTTCCATAATTCATTATCCAAGCAATACAAATCAATAAAGCAACATCACCAATCCGGTTTCTTAAAGCAGTCAATATCCCAGCAGAATACGATTTAACATTTTGATAATAAATCACTAAACAATAAGACACCAATCCTAAACCATCTCAACCTATTAAAATTCTAATCAAGTTAGGACTAAAAATCATCATTAATATAGAAGCAACAAACAAAACAACCAAAACAATAAATCGATTAATATTAAAATCTCCCCCCATATATTCCCTTCTATAATAAATAACTATTGAAGAAATTAACATAACAAACCTAGAAAATATTAGAGACATCCAATCAAACAACAAAATCAAAGAAATACTTCTACCATTTAAACTAATCAAAATATACTCGACCATGAAACAATAATCAAAAAATAAAAAACCTAAACTAACTAAAAAATTAAACAAACTTAATAATAAAAAAATTAAAAAATATTTAAAACATACAATTACCTAAAACAACAAAGTTTCCTTGACATCACAAATCAAAATTTTATATAAACTATTTAAGTTTTTTAAAAAATAAACCTATCAGAAATTAAAAATATTAAATTTAAAGGAACCCAATGAACAAGCATAACCTGATACTCACGAAAAGTACAAGGAATAAATCTATAAACACCAGAAAAATATACCCCATGTTGAGTATAAGAATACAAAAACAAAGAATAGGCCCCTGCAAAAAAAAGCAACCCTATTAAAGCCATATAACTATACGAACTTCATGAAATCAACCTATTAATCAACGAAATTTCTGATAATAAATTAAGAGAAGGAGGAAAGGATATATTAGAAGAACACAATAAAAATCATCATAAACTCAATCTTGGTATCAAATTAATTATACCCTTATTAACATATAATCTACGACTACCCAACCGCTCATAACACACATTAACCAAACAAAATAAACCAGAAGAACACAAACCATGCGCTACTATTATCAAAATTGAACCAAACATCCCCCAAACATTAAAAGTAAAAAGACCTGCCAAAACCAATCCCATATGTGCTACAGATGAATAAGCCACTAAAGATTTTATATCTCTTTGCCGTAAACAAATTAAAGAAACCAATAAACCTCCAATTAAAAAAATACCAAAAAACATTCTTAAATTACAAAATAAGCTTGTAAATAAAACAAGTACACGAATTAAACCATACCCGCCTAATTTTAACATAACCCCCGCTAAAATCATAGATCCAGAAATCGGAGCCTCAACATGAGCCTTAGGTAATCATAAATGAACCAAGTATATAGGTATCTTAACAAAAAATACTAAATTTATAAAAACAAAATAATATAAACTATTTAAACCAAATAAATAAAAAAAATTTAATATCAATGTAAAATTCACCCTATATAAATAAAATACAATGACTAACATAGGCAAAGAAGCCAAAATTGTGTAAAATAACAAATACAAACCAGCCTGTAAACGCTCCGGTTGATACCCTCAACCTAAAATTAAAAACAAAGTAGGAATAATACTAAACTCAAAAAATAAATAAAAAGCAAAAAAATTGAAAACACTAAAAAATAAAACTAAAGAAAATATTAATAAAACCACTATAAAATTAAAAAATTTATAAAAAAAATTATCACAATAAACCCTAGCTCTAGCTAAAATCATTAAAGAACAAATTACTAATCTTAAAACCACTATATAATAAGAAAGTAAATCCTGCCCAAAGTAACCATTAAATCTTAAAATATAAAACCCACCCATGTTAAAAAAAACAGAAAAAATCAACAAATTAATTAATAAATGAATTAACCAAAAATTCAAAGAAAATCTTAAAGGAATCATAAATAAAACAGCCAAAATTAATTTTATCATAACAAATTAAATACTCTAAAATAATCACTCCCATGTGTACGAACTACACTTACTAAGATAGATAAACCTAATGCACTTTCACAAACAGCTATAGTCAAAAACACTATTAAAAAAAAAAATTCAAAATTATAAAATCTTAACATCCCAACTATATTATAATATACACAAATAACTAAAAACTCAAGTCTCAATAAAAGCAACAATAGGTGCTTTCGATTAAAAGAAAAAATTATTATTCCAACTAAAAATATTAAAGAAGAAAATATAACTAACATTAGTTTTAATAGTTTAAATAAAATATTGGTCTTGTAAACCAAAGTAAACTAAAGTTTTAAAACATCAGAGAAAAATATTACATCCATCTTTAATCTCCAAAATTAATATTTTATTTAAACTATTCTCTGTCATTCTAACATTAATTATTTCATCACTAATCCTGTCACTAATCATAATATTCATTAACCACCCTTTATCAATAACAATATCTCTAATTATACAAGCTATTATAGTAGCCATAATTACTGGACCTATAAATTATGACTTCTGATTTTCATACATCATATTCATAATCATAATTGGTGGAATATTAGTAGTATTCATCTACATAACAAGAATTGCATCTAACGAAAAATTCAAAATAAATAAAACATGGCTTATCATGACAATAATTATTTTAATCCCCTCCGTAAACCATATATTCAATATAAACAATGAAGATTCCATAACCATTACAAATCATTTTAATAACCAAATATCAATAATTAAATATTATTCATGACCAATAAACATAATAATCATAATACTAATCATATATCTACTAATTACATTAATCGCTATTGTAAAAATTACATTAACAAAACAAGGACCCTTACGACAATTCAAATAATGAAAACACCATTACGAAAAATCAACCCTATAACTAAAATTATTAATAATTCACTAATTGATCTACCATCACCTTCCAATATTTCAACATGATGAAATTTTGGGTCACTTCTAGGATTATGTCTAATCATTCAAATCCTAACAGGACTATTTTTATCAATACATTATTCACCTAACATTGAAACTGCCTTTTCAAGAGTAATCCACATTTGTCGAGATACAAATTATGGATGAATTTTACGAACCTCTCATGCCAACGGTGCCTCAATATTCTTCGTTTGCCTATACCTTCACATCGGACGAGGACTATACTACAGATCTTATAAATTAACACATACATGATTAATTGGAACAATAATTATATTTATTGTTATAGCTACAGCCTTTCTCGGCTACGTCCTACCTTGAGGACAAATATCATTTTGAGGAGCCACTGTAATCACAAACCTTTTATCCGCAATTCCATATATTGGAAAAGAAATTGTATGTTGAATTTGAGGAGGATTTAGAGTTGATAACGCAACATTAAATCGATTTTACAGCCTACATTTTATTCTTCCATTCATTATTACAGCCATAGTAATAATTCATCTTCTATTTTTACATCAAACAGGATCAAATAACCCTTTAGGTACTAATAGAAATATTGATAAAATTCCTTTCCACCCTTATTACTCAACCAAAGACCTTATAGGATATTTAATCATATTAATATCACTTATACTAATTATCACTATCTACCCCTACATCCTAGGAGACCCTGATAATTTTACCCCAGCAAACCCTTTAGTTACACCTACACACATTAAACCTGAATGATATTTTTTATTCGCCTACGCAATTCTACGATCTATCCCAAATAAACTTGGGGGTGTACTTGCTCTAGTAATATCGATTGCCATCCTAATAATCATCCCCCTAACTCAAACCCCTATAATTCAAAGAACATCATTCTACCCGTTAAATAAAATCTTATTTTGAACAATAGTTAATATTACACTCCTATTAACGTGAATTGGAGCACGACCTGTTGAAGATCCTTATATCATCACAGGACAAATTTTAACTATTTTATACTTTTTATATTACATCCTAAACCCAATAACCACAAAAATTTGAGAAAAATTCATCATATAATCAATGAGCTTGAATAAGCATATATTTTGAAAATATAGGATAATAAATTTTTTATTATTGATTTATACTAAATTTTATTAACTAAAGATACAAAACAAATAATAAAAACTTTAATCCCAAAACAAAAACAATAAAATTTAAACTAACTGGTAAATAAATTTTCCAAGATAAATACATTAATTTATCATAACGATAACGTGGAAAAGTACCTCGAACCCAAATTCATCTAAAAGCTAAAATAATTATTTTTAAAAAAAACAAAACTCCTAACTCAAATGATCCAAGAAACACTAAACAACAAACAAATCTCATAAAAATAATTCTAGCATATTCCGCCAAAAAAATAAAGGCAAATCCACCTCTTCTATACTCTACATTAAATCCTGATACCAACTCTGACTCACCCTCAGCAAAATCAAAAGGAGTGCGATTAGTTTCAGCCAAAAAAGAAACATAAAGTATTAATCTCAAAGGCAACAAAAACACTCCCATTCATAAATACTCCTGATAAATAAAAAATGAGTAAAAATTAAATGATCCTACCAATAATAAAAAAGAAATAATAATCAAAATTAACCTCACCTCATAAGAGATAGTCTGAGCAACAGAACGTATCCTCCCCAACATAGAATAATTTCTATTAGAAGACCAACCAGAAACTATAATTCTATAAACTGAAAGTCTTGAACATCTTAAAAAAAACAAAACTCCATAATTAAAACTCAAAAAAACAGAAAATAAAGGAAAAGTCAACCACATAATCAAAGAAACAGAAAAATTAAAAATAGGAGAAAAAAAAAACAAATTCATATTAGATATAAAAGGTAAATTTTGCTCCTTAGAAAATAACTTAATAGCATCTCCAAAAGACTGCAAAATTCCAACATAACCTACTTTATTAGGCCCTTTACGAATCTGAATATAACCTAAAACCTTACGTTCCAATAAAACTATAAAAGCAACACCCACTAATACCCCAACCAATAAAATTAACAAAGAAAATACTAACATTAAATAATCCTTGAATACAAGTATTACTTGTAATAAACATACATACATAAATTCTAAATTTATTGCACTAATCTGCCAAAATAACAATTTTAATCAAAGTAAAGTAAAATACTCAATTAATGGTCCTTTCGTACTAATTAATATATAATTATAAAAGATAGAAACCAACCTGGCTCACGCCGGTTTAAACTCAGATCATGTAAAAATTTAAAAGTCGAACAGACTTAATTAATTAACTTCTGCATTAAAAATTTATTTTAATCCAACATCGAGGTCGCAAACTTCTCCATAAATACGAACTTCCAGGAGAAATAACGCTGTTATCCCTAAGGTAATTTAATCTTATAATCAAAAAAAATGGATCAATCAGCCATAAATTAATGTAAAGAAACAAAAAAAAGTTAAATAAATTTTTCAATCACCCCAATCAAATAATCAATTAAAATTTCAATAAATCCTAATTTAAAAAAATCAACATAATTATAAAAATCTATAGGGTCTTCTCGTCTTTTTAAAAAATTTAAGCTTTTTAACTTAAAAATAAAATTCTATTAATAAAATAGAGACAGTCAGAATCTCGTTTACTCATTCATTCCAGTTTTCAATTAAAAAACTAATTATTATGCTACCTTTGCACGGTCAAAATACCGCGGCCATTAAACATTCATTGGGCAGAGCTGACTTCAAAATATCATCTAAAAGACATGTTTTTAATAAACAGGCGGAATCTAAAGTTGCCTAATTCCTTTATTTTAACTAGCCTTTATAAAAACTATATACAAAAAAATATACTAATTATATCATTATTAAAAATTATTAAAAGTTAATAATTTCATTTCAATAAACAACTTAAATACAAGAAAATCCACAATACTAATAAGTTTATTCTAACAAACTAAAGATAAAAATTTTCAATCCTACATAATTATTAATAAATTAAAAAAATTATAAACATATATAAACAAGCTTATCCCAATTTATATAAACCAATCAATAATTAAAAATTTATAATAATAATTAATAAATAATTGATAAAATTAAATTTATTTCTTGAAAAACTAGATATATCATAAACCGAATACCATTTCACCTCCAAAATTATATAATAAATGATTATTCAACATCAAAATAAACATAATTTTAGCTCTTTAAAATTCGAGAAATCTTTCCTAAAAAGAGACTATTTAATAAACCCTGATACCCAAGGTCCAATAAATTAAAATTTTTTAAATACATAAAAATTTAATTCCATCACTGTACTAATAAACTATCATTAAAATCACTTTTTCCAAACTAAAAAAAATCTATTTATAAAAAAAAATCTATAACCATAAACTACTAATAATAATCATTATTCAAACTAATTTGAGTTGCACAAATAAATTTTTAATGTAAATAAAAAGCTTATACCAAGCTCTAGTTTGTCAATCCAGGCTCATTTCCAATAAGCCTACTATGTTACGACTTATCTCAAATATGAGAGCGACGGGCGATATGTGCATATCTTAGAGCTTAATCATAAAAAAAATATTAATTAAATTACTTTCAAATCCACCTTCATAATAAAATTTACACTATTAATCCATTATAAATAAATTTATTGTAACCCATCTTAACTTATACATAAACTGCACCTTGATCTGAATTCATTTTTAAATCAAAACATTAAAAATTAAATCTCTTATAAGAAATTCAACCACAACGATATACAAACTTCTAGTATAAGTAAAGTAAATCGTGGACTATCAATCAAAAGACAGGTTCCTCTGAAAAGACTAAAATACCGCCAAAATCTTTTATTTTAAAGATCAAATCTATTAATAATAAAACTCAAATTTACATTAAAAATAATAGGGTATCTAATCCTAGTTTAAAATTTAAATTTCAAGGCTTCTAAAACAAATAAATAATCAAAGAACAAATAAAATTTCACCTTAAATTGTTCTAAATAACAAAAAAATTATTATATATAACCTCAAGTCAAAAAAAGTAAATAATACAAATTGTATAACCGCGGATGCTGGCACAAATTTAACCTGTACTATAATTAATTACTGAATCTATAATACCATAATATACAATAATAATAACTGCAAAATAAATATTTAATCAAAATTCACATAATAAATAATAAACAACTTACTTTATAAGCTAGAATAAAACCAAAATTATTTTTATTAAATTAATTAAAAACATTAAAAACCTAATCCTCTAGGAATTAAATACAAACTAAATTTTAACTAAAACACAACCCAGTTAATTAAAACGTGATTAATACCTACCTATAAATTCAGAAAATTTTCCCAAATCCCCTAAAATTATTAGAGAAAATCCCTGTTACCCCTCGTATATATTCCAGGAAAAACCTTTTACACTAATTAATATTTATCTAACATATAAATTCACCTTAAACAGTAAATTAAACAAAACACATGTTAGCAAAGATTTCTATATAATAATAAAATATTATTATAAACACATAAATTTTTTGATCATCAAATCATCATAAACCACAAATTGAAACCAAAATCCTCTTAATCTTAAATTTCAATCCAAATACTATCCAATCAAACTTCCCTTAAAATGAAACACCTTATTCATTAACACCAATCAGCTAATAAGCCAACGGTATAAAAATTAAATTTAATTAAAACCACAAATTGAAACATCAAAAACTTAAATTCCTAAGAATTAAATACAAACTAAATTTTAACTAAAACACAACCCAGTTAATTAAAACATGATTAATACCTACCTATGAATTCAGAAAATTTTCCCAAATCCCCTTAAATTATTAGAGAAAATTCCTGTTACCCCTCGTGTATATTCCCGTAAAAAACTTTTACACTAATTAGTATTTATCTAACATATAAATTCACCTTAAACAGCAAATTAAACAAAACACATGTTAGCAAAGATTTCTATATAATAATAAAATATTATTATAAACACATAAATTTTTTGATCATCAAATCATCATAAACCACAAATTGAAACCAAAATCTCCCTTAATCTTAAATTTCAATCCAAATACTATCCAATCAAACTTCCTTTAAAATGAAACATCTTATTCATTAACACCAATCAGCTAATAAGCCAACGGTATAAATTAAATTTAATTAAAACCACAAATTAAAACATCAAAAACTTAATATTCCTAAGAATTAAATACAAACTAAATTTTAACTAAAACACAACCCAGTTAATTAAAATATGATTAATACCTACCTATGAATTCAGAAAATTTTCCCAAATCCCCTTAAATTATTAGAGAAAATTCCTGTTACCCCTTTATTACACTCTTTGAGCACAAACGTTTACATCAATTTCCTTATATCTAACATATAAATTAACCTTAAACGAAAAATTAAACAATATACCTATTCACACAATATTACTTTAAATTAATAAAATTTTAATATAAATTCATAAAAAAATTTAAAAAATAACCTTTTTTAAAAAAAATTTATAAATCATATAAACCATAAATAATCAATAAATATATCTATCTATATATATTCAAGGAACCTTTTTTTTTTCATTAAAATTTTAATTTATAATATTATTTAATATATATATATATAATTTTTTAATATATATTATATGATCATTAATATGTATACCTATCAATAATAGACATAACAATTTAGTTATTTATTTATAAGATTAAATTATTAATATTAATATATCAAGTTAAATTATTATTAAAAAATTAAATTATTAATAATATAATAATAGTAATAATAATTGTTAGGTGGTTACAGATTTCAATAGTCATATTAACGTTATATTATATTGATAATTTAAATTATTAATAATACATAATTAGTTATATATAAATAGAAATCTGATAAGTCAAGATACAATTTGTATTAAATCATTAATAATCCCCCTAATTCTTTTCTCATATATGCTCACCCTTGACCTTATACCAAAAGTTGATATATAAAGTCCGATTTGATGTGTAGTTTCACTTTTTGTGATTATTATACTATTATAATATAATATTATTTATATATCATTAGATAATGATTGATTATATATTATTAAACTTTTTAATGGCAACGACTTTCTCACGAGGAAAAAAAAAGAAGCGTTTTCCCAACAAATTTCGGACCCCCCAAAAAACCCTCTGCCGTAAAACGCTTCATAATTTTGAACTTTTTCTTAAAAAAATCGGCCTTAAAGCAACTTCCAGCAAGCCTCAAAATCCAACTTTTTTTCATCACACTAAACTTCAATGGAAAAAAAAAAATGTGCACAACTGCCCCCAATTTGTGCAAAAAAAGTTTGACGGAAAATTGCATCGGAGCGGAAAAAAAAATTTTACCCAAAATGGAAAGCAAATCGCTTACTAACTTAACCTGTGAAATTTAATCTTAAAATTTCTCATTGAAACGCCGTCTAACACCCCTAAAATTGCCTAGTAGTTAAACATAGTGAAAATGCCTCTTTTAAAGCACTTTTACAGGAAGCCATTTTTAACTTTTAAAAGTGGGGGTTTTTGGGATTTTTTTTTCTTACTCGAAAAATTTAATCTAAAATTTTCCCATTATTATCCCTATCAAAATTTTAAAAGAAAATCCTTGTTTAACTTAGCAATTTTAAATTAACTGAAACTAAAAAAAGTCTAAAATGAAATTCATATACTTAAAAATTAAAATTTCATAATAAATATTACTTTAGAGCCCCGATTTGACCCATCTC